AGTATTAATAATAAAAGCATTAAGTGGATGCCTTGGCATTAATTTAATTTTTAGGACGTAAAAAATGCGAAAAGCTATATCAAATAATACTTTATTTTAAAATATAGATTTCCTAAAGAAAACTTTTTCTTTGTGAAAATTTAAAAAACAGTGAATTGAAATATCTAAGTAACTGTTAAAAAAATCAAACGAGATTCCGTTAGTAATGACGAATGAAAATGGAAATTAGGTTAATAAAAATAAAAAAAATTATTTGAAAAATTTTGAAAAATTTACTTAAAAAGGTGAAAGTCCTGTAGAATAATTTTTATTTTTATAATAGTAAAAAGAGGTATGTGTAATCTTTTTTGAATATTGGGGAACCACCCTCAAAACCTTTTAAGAATTAATGATCGATAGTGAACAAGTACTGTAAAGGAAAGGTGAAAAAGAACTTTTGAGTTTGAAATAATTCTGAAACTTAATGTTAATAATCAATTGGAACTTTTTTAAAAAGTGACAGTGTACCTTTTGCATAATGGGCCAGCAAGTTTATTTTTATAGCAAGCTTAATTTAATAAAGTAGGCGTAGATAAATCAAGTTTTAAAAAGCTTTTTAGTTATATAAATAAGACCCGAAACTGAGTGATCTAACCATGAACAGATTGAAAAATAGGTAAAACTATTTGGAGGATCGAACTCACATATGTGGCAAAATATGGAGATGATTTGTGGTTAGGAGTGAAAGGCTAATCAAACTCAGAGATAGCTGGTTTTCCGCGAAATCTATTGAAGTAGAGCATTTAAAATCTTTTTTTGGGGTAGAGCACTCATTGAGCTAGGGGGCGTAAAAACTTACTAAATTCTTGGAAACTCCGAATACAAAAAAACGTAATTTAAATAGACAGACATTAGGCGCTAAGGTCTTTTGTCAAGAGGGAAACAGCCCAGATTGATCGCTAAGGTCTCTAAATAATATTCTAAGTGAAAAAGGAAGTGAAAAAATAATTACAACCAGTAGGTAGGCTTGGAAGCAGCCATCCTTTAAAGAAAGCGTAATAGCTCATTGGTCTAGTTTTTTTGCGCCTAAAATGTATCGAGACTTAAGAAATTTACCGAAGCGGCAAGTTTTATTATAAGATAAAACGGTAGCGGAACATTCTGTATGTTAATAAAGATATATTGTGAAATATATTGAAGATATCAGAAAAGAAAATGCTGGCATTAGTAACAAAAAATAACAACTATAAATTGTTATCACCGTAAATCCAAGGGTTTCTATGTTAAGATGTATTGCATAGAGTGAAACGGCCCCTAAGAAAGATTTGACGAAAGCAAATTTTGATGGGATAATTTTTAAATTAAATTTTTTTAAAAAAGTGACAAAAATTTTTTATTTTTCAGGAAATAGCTTTTTTAATTGAAAACCGTACCCTAAACCGACACAGGTGGATAGGTCGAGTAGACTAAGGTGAATGAGAGAACTATATTGAAGGAACTCGGCAAAATGACTTTGTAACTTCGGGATAAAAAGTACCTAATTATTAAAAATAATTAGGTGTCACAAAATAGGGGGTTGCGACTGTTTAATAAAAACTTAGGACTCTGCTAAATGGTAACATGATGTATAGGGTCTGACACCTGCCCGGTGCTGGAAGATTAAAAGGAAATGTTTACGCATTAAATGGAAGTCCCAGTAAACGGCGGCCGTAACTCTGACGGTCCTAAGGTAGCGAAATTCCTTGTCGGGTAAGTTCCGACCTGCATGAATGGTGTAACGACATCCCCGCTGTCTCCAATATAGACTCAGTGAATTTGAATTATCCGTGAAGATGCGGATTCTCTATAGTTAGACGGAAAGACCCCGTGAACCTTTACTACATCTTTATATTGTTATTTTATCTAATATGTGTAGCATAAGTGGTAATCGTTTAAACCTTTACGCTAGTAAATTGTTTAGATATCCTTGAAATACCACTCTTATTAAAATAAATAACTAATATTTTTAAAATAGACATTGTATGGTTGGTAGTTTGACTGGGGCGGTCACCTCCTAAAGAGTAACGGAGGTGTACAAAGGTAAGCTCAAATTGGGTAATATTATCAATTGTAGAGCATAATGGTAAAAGCTTGCTTGACTGTAAGATAGACATATCAAACAGGGACGAAAGTCGGTCATAGTGATCCGATAATTCTTTGTGGAAAGATTATCGCTCAACGGATAAAAGGTACTCCGGGGATAACAGGCTGATGACTCCTAAGAGCTCCTATCGACGGAGTCGTTTGGCACCTCGATGTCGACTCATCACATCCTGGAGCTGAAGAAGGTTCCAAGGGTTCGGCTGTTCGCCGATTAAAGTGGTACGTGAGTTGGGTTTAGAACGTCGTGAGACAGTTTGGTTCCTATCTTCTATAGATATTTTGAAAAATGAAAGAATCTAACTCTAGTACGAGAGGACCGAGAAGGGTAAATCTCTGGTGTATCGGTTGTTTTAAGGCATCGCCGAGTAGCTAAATTTATTTTGGATAATTACTGAAAGCATCTAAGTAAGAAACCATTCTTAAAAATTTTTCATTTGAAAACTGTAAAAGACGATTACATTAATAGGTTTTAAGTGTAAGTATTGTAAAATATTTAGCTTAAAAATACTAAAAGTTTAAAAATTTAAAATATAATTATTTCTTTGTAGCTCAATGGTAGAGCAAATGGCTGTTAACCATTAGGTTGTAGGTTCAAATCCTATCAAAGAAGTTTTATATTTTAGGTCGAATAGCCAAGTCAGGTTTAAGGCAGTAGTTTGCTAAACTATCAGTTAATTTATTAACTCGTGGGTTCAAATCCCACTTCGACTTATTTTATTAATAGGATGATGTAGTTTAACGGTAGAGCGTGGGAATCATAATCCTAATGTTGTAGGTTCAAATCCTACCATCATTATTATTTAAATATCAATATTATTTTTAAACGGAAGGTAGCATAGTCTGGCTAATGCATCTGTTTTGGGAACAGAAGACCAAAGGTTCAAATCCTTTTCTTCCGAAAATTGATAATAAGATGAGATAGAGTAATAGGTTAACTTATCAGGCTCATAATCTGAAGATGTAGGTTCAAGTCCTACTCTCATCATTTTTATTATAATCTTAATTTATGATTCAAATTCAAACCAAAGTAAAAATAAATGATAATAGTGGTATTAAAATAGGCCAATGTTTAAAAATTTATAAAAAAAAAGTTGGAAAAATTGGTGATACCATTTTAATTTCTGCAAAAAAATTACGTTTAAATCAAAAAAAAAAAATAAAAATAGTTAAAGGCGATTTATTTAAAGCTTTAATTATTCATACAACATATCAAAAAAAGAGTACTATAGGTAATATGATTAAATTTGATAAAAATTGTATAATTATTTTAAATAATCAAAATAAACCCTTAGGTACACGTATATTTGGTCCAATTACATCTGAATTTCGAAAACAAAAAAATTTTAAAATATTATCATTAGCTTCAAATATTTTATAAAAATCTATGGAAAAAAATTTACAAAATCATTATCAAAATGTTACTATATACGATCTTTTAACAAAATTAAATTTTAAAAATCTATTTGAAATTACTAAAATTACTAAAATTTGTTTAAATATTGGTTTTAAAAATGCAAATATTGAAAAAAAAAAATTAATTAATATAATTTTACTTTTAAAATTAATAACAAATCAAAAACCTTTAATAACAAAATCAAAAAAAAATAATATTTTTTTAAAAATAAAAAAAAACTCAATTATAGGTTGTAAAATAACTTTACGAAAAAAAAATATTTTTAATTTTTTAGAAAAAATTTTAATTTTTATTTTACCAAATTCAACTAAAATAAATTTTAATTTTAAAAATAAAAACATTTTAAATTTTCAAATTCAAAATGTTTTACATTTTTTTGAATTAAAAACTGAATTTTTAAAATTTAAAGATATACCTCCAATTGATGTATCTATTCATACAAATTCTAAAAATAATAATGAATTATTTTTATTATTAAATTCACTTTTTTTAATAAAAAAATAATTTATTAGCAAAAATAGCTCAATGGTAGAGTATAACCTTGCCAAGGTTAATGTTGAGGGTTCGAATCCCTTTTTTTGCTTATTTTTTTATTTAATTTCACAAATGTACCCAAAGGCAGTATTTGGTATTTCCATTCATTAATTTAATAGGGAATAATAATAGAATTGACATTTATTTGTGATTATAGATTAATTGGTAAATCCTTTATCTTCCAAGTAAATATTGTGGGTTCGAGTCCCACTAATCACATTTTAATTAAATAAAAATAAAGGAGAAATGGCTGAGTGGTTAAAAGCGGCAGACTGTAAATTTGTTGAAGTAATTTCTACGTAGGTTCAAATCCTACTTTCTCCAACTTAATTTTATTAATAAAATCTTAAAATTCAGAATATATATATATTAATAAATTTTTAAATATTTTTTAAAAAATCTATTAATTTGTTAATACTTTTTTCAAATAAAAATGAATTAACTGAATAAATATATGGGGTATTTTTATCTTTTTGAATTAAATCTTCTAATATTTTAATTAAATTATTAATATTAATTGGTGTTAAATTTATATTTTTTAATATTTGATGTACTATATTTTTATCTATGGTTGATGCTGTAGGATCTATATCTTTTAATATTTGATGTATTGTTTCCCAACCTTTAACCGTACAATTATTTGAAATTTCTACAGATATTTTATATAATTCTTCTATATTATAATTTAATGATTCATTTGAATAGAAAAATATTAATATTATACTTAATATAAGTAATAAACAACTGATTATTAATTTTTTATTTGTGATATTTTGTTCTTCACAATTTGTGATATTTTGTTCTTCACAATTTGTGATATTTTGTTCTTCACAATTTGTGATATTTTGTTCTTCACAATTTGTAAATATTATAATTAAAATTGAAATTATTATTTTATAAATTTTTTTCATATATATCTAAAAAGATATATATTTTTTATAAAAAATATATTTAATTATATTTGTTAAAAAATCAAAAAAAATTTATCCTTTAAGACAATATAAGACAAAAATTAATATAAGAATGATATATTTTTAAATCTTAAAAAAAAAGTTGTTAATTTAAAAATTAATATTAAATAATTAATATAAAATCTAAATAGAGTTTGATCCTGGCTCAGAATAAATGCTATCGGTATGCTTAACACATGCAAGTCGAATGTTTTAAAAACATGGCGAACGGGTGAGTAACACGTGAATTATCTACCTTTTAATTCAGGATAATTATTTTATAAAAATACTGAATAAATATATTAAAGTTTTAAACGTTAAAAGATGAGTTTGCGCAAGATTATGGTAGTTGGTAGTTTAATAGACTACCAAGCCTATTATCTTTAGCTGGTTTGAAAGAATGATCAGCCACATTGGGACTGAGACACGGCCCAAACTTTTTTAAAGGCAGCAGTGGGGAATTTTGGACAATGAGCGAAAGCTTGATCCAGCAATACCGAGTGAGTGATGACGGCTAATTAGGTTGTAAAGCTCTTTCATTAAGGAGGAAAATGACAGTACTTAAAAAAGAAGTTCCGGCTAATACCCGTGCCAGCAGCCGCGGTAATACGGGAGGAGCGAGCATTATTCGGAATGATTAGGCGTAAAGGGTTTGTAGGTGGTTTTTTAAGTTGAAAGAAACAAATTAAAGCTCAACTTTATACATTTTTTCAAAACTGATAAACTGGAGTATAAATAGAGGATAATGGAATTTCTATTGGAGTGATAAAATACGTTGATAATAGAAGGAAGACCTATGGCGAAGGCAATTATCTGGGTATATACTGACACTGAGAAACGAAAGCTTGGGTAGCGAACGGGATTAGAGACCCCGGTAGTCCATGCTGTAAACGATGAGTGCTAATATTTAGAATTTTTAGATATAACAGCTAACGCGTTAAGCACTCCGCCTGAAAAGTATAATCGCAAGATTGAAATTCAAAGGAATTGACGGGAGTCTACACAAGCGGTGGAGCATGTGGTTTAATTCGATAATACGCGCAGAACCTTACCAACTCTTGCTAATTTTTATATAAAATTTTATATAAAAAACAGGCGTTGCATGGCTGTCGTCAGCTCGTGTTGTGAAATGTTTGGTTAAATCCTTTAACGAGCGCAACCCCTATCGTTAGTTACTAATTTATTATAAATAAATAAATGTACTCTAACGAAAAAATTAATGATAGGTTAATGGAAGGTGGGGATGACGTCAAGTCTTCATGGCCCTTATGAGTTGGGCTACACACGTGCTACAATGATAATTACAATGAGAGGCAATAATGATGAAAGTTGGAGCAAATCTTTAAAAATTATCCTAGTTCGGATTAAGGGCTGAAACTCGCCCTTATGAAGTTGGAATCGCTAGTAATCGCAGAACAGCATGCTGCGGTGAATATGTTACTGGACTTTGTACACACCGCCCGTCACATCAGGGAAGTTGATTATTTTTAAAATAATCTTTAATTATTTTATAAAATTAGATAATTATTTAAATAAAATAATTTATAATTTTTATAAAATAAGTTAAAATTCCTAAAAAGTAATTAGTAACTTTGATGAAGTCGTAACAAGGTAGTCGTAGGGGAACCTGTGTCTGGAAAAGATCTTTAAACATTCTTAAATTAATTTTAAAAGTCTTAGGAAAATAGTTTAATTGGTAAAATCATAGTCTCCAAAATTATTGTTATGGGTTCAAGTCCCATTTTTCCTGTTTGAATATAATAATAATTTTTATATTTAAATAAAATATTATAAATCAAAAAAATTTTATAATATCTGAAATTAATTAAATTCAAGTTATAAAAATAAAATTTTATTTAAAATACTTTTTAATAAAAGGGAATTTAAATTTAGATTTATAATATTTTATTTAAATATAAAAATTATATTTATAAACATAATTTAAAAGAATTATATATATTAATCCTAATTAGTATAATATTTTAATAATTTCAAAATAATTGAAAATTAATCTTTGATTATGTATTTTCGTATATTTTATTTTAAAAAATAAGCTATAGTAGTGTTAAGTTTACTTTTTAATTTAATAAATGGTTTTTTAGATATTTTATATTTTTTAGACAAAAAACCCTTTAATAAATGGTTTTTATCGTCTATAAAATACAGTTTGAAACTGAGCAATTGTTAAAAATATGTTACAAAAAATAAAAAAAAAAATACAAAATATTTCAACAAAATTAAATAATTTTAATATATTATACATAGATTATATTTTATGTATAACTTTTTTAAATATAATCGTATTAAAAATCAATCAAATGGTATTCCAAATACCTTCTATTTATTTATATCCAATTACTATTTTAATAGCAATTATATTTATTAATCAATGGTTTTTATTAACAAATAAAATAAAAAATACATATATATTCAATTGGTTCTTATATTATTTTTTAATATTAAAAAATAATATATATAGAATCGTTTTCGAATACTTTGAATTTATAGAAGAATTAAAATATCAAAAATTAATAATATTTTTAACAGGATTTGTTTTATCAAGTTGGAGTTTAAATATAATTTTTTATATATTAAATCATTCTTTTAATGTATCTATTTTATTTTTTTTTATTTTATTAATATTGAATATATTTAATTTAATAGAAAAAAAATTAATATTTACTTTTGAAAATATAGAGCAGAAAAGGGAAAATTTAGATTATAATTCAATAAAAATTTTTTTAAAAATAAAGAATCAAGAATTCAAAAAAAATCAATCTTTATTTTATATTCAAAAAAGATATGTTCATTTTAATGAAATTAAAAATTTAATTAAAAAACATGGTGTAACTGTTATTACAAGTGCTACTGCAGGTAGTTTATTTACAGGTTATTTGCAACATTCTAGTGTTCAAGTTCAAAGAGAGCAGTTGGAAGTTCAAAAAAATCAATTAGAAACTCAAAAAGAACAGTTTGAAATTCAATTTGATTATCAAAAAGAGCAATTTGAATATCAAAAAGCAAAGGATAAGGCAGATTTTATTAAATGGAGCGAAGATTTACATATAGAAAAAATTAAAACAAAACAAAATGCTATAAATGCTACAGACGAAAAAATTGGAATTTTGAATAAACAAATTCATGAATTACAAATTGATATGGATACACGTCATTTTGGGGATAAAGTAGATTTTTCAGGAATAATTTCCGATTTAAAAGAAGAAAGAGAGGTGTTAAAACGTCGAAGGAATTCTTTTGAAGAGGAAATGAAAGAAAATCAAAATCTTAATATTAATCCCAATAAGCAAATAAAAATAGATAATTATCCATCTATGGATGAATAATTATTTATTTTTATTAAAATTTATAATTATGAAAGAAAAAGTAGATAGTAAAAAAAAAAAAAAAAAACAATTTAGGTTAAGAGGCAAAAAACTTTTTTTAACTTATTCACAATTAAATATTAATTTATTAATAGATGCTGAAAAATTAATACTTGAACAATTAGAAAAAAAATTACCAAAAATAATTCAATATATTATTGCTGCAAAAAAACATCAAGATGATGAAATTCATTATTATCTTTATTTTGAATTTAATACAAGAGCGGAATTATATGGCTCTACTTGTTTAGATTTAGAATTTGATGGTATAAATTATCATGGAAATTATGAAACAGTTAGAAAAAAAGATTCAGCTATTCGTTATATAATTAAAGATAAAAATTTTATAGCTAAACCAGCTTTAAATATTATAGATGGGGAATTATATTTAGATTTTAAAGAATATTTAACAAAATTATATGAAAAGGCTGGAATAAATAAAATAAAAGAATATTTAATAGATAATCCTTTAGTAATGTCAAAAGGTAGTAGTAATGTTTTAAAACATTTACAAGAAATTGATAAATTAAAATTTGAAAAACAAATAAAAAAATTTCAAGATAATTCAATTTTATCAATAAAAAATTTTAATATACCAAATGAATTATTAGAATGGTTCACTACTGGTTGTATTGAAACATTAATTATAAATGGTTTATCTGGTATGGGAAAAACGGAATTAATAAAATCTTTTTTAAAATCAAAAAATATAGAATTTTTATTAATAAGAAATGTACAGAGATTACGTGAATATAATCCACAAATACATAAAGCAGTAATATTTGATGATATTTTTTTTGAAAAAGAATTAAGTGCAAAAGAGTATATAGGTATTGCAGATACGGCTAATCCTTCCAATATTCCAATTTTATGTGATTCTATTCAATTAATGCAAAATACTTTAAAAATTTTTATTACTAATAATGTTAAACAATTTTTATTAAATAATTATGATAATAAAGCTGTACTTAGTAAATATTTTATTTTAAATATAAACAAATCTTTATTTAAAGATAATATTAAAATAGATAATTGTATTAAAATAAGAAATAAAGATAGAGAACAAGAAATTTATAAACATAATTTAAAAGTTTTAAAAGAATTAGATGTAAATAATAATCATTTTAATCCACCTATGTTAATATAATAATTTTTATAACAATAACATTAAGTTATATTAGTTATATTTTTTTAATTAATTAAAAATATTTATAAATTTTTTTTTTATAAAATTTATATTCTTTAAGAAAGAAAGAATTATTAAATTAATATTTTTCTTAAATATAAATATTTTCATTTATATTTTTTTTTGAATAATAAAATTCAATCATTAATTAATTTTGTATATATTAAAAAGTAAATTAAATAATAAAATTAAATAATATTATGACAATAACAAATTATATAAATAATCAATTCACTTTTTTAGATATGGCAGAACCTTGGCAATTAGGTTTTCAAGATCCAGCAACTCCAGTTATGGAAGGTATTATTAACTTTCATCATGATTTAATGTTTTTTTTAATTATGATTACTGTATTTGTTTGTTGGATGTTATTTAGAGTTATTACTCTTTTTGATGAAAAAAAAAATAAAATCCCATCAACTGTTGTACATGGTGCTACTATTGAAATTATTTGGACTTCTATTCCAGCTTTAATTTTATTAACTGTTGCAATTCCATCTTTTGCTTTATTATATTCTATGGATGAAGTAATTGATCCAATTATAACTTTAAAAGTTATAGGTAGTCAATGGTATTGGAGTTATGAATATTCAGATAATTTAGAATTTTCAGATGAACCTTTAATTTTTGATAGTTACATGGTACAAGAGGATGATTTAGCAATTGGTCAATTTAGAATCTTAGAAGTAGATAATCGTGTAGTAGTTCCTACTAATAGTCATATTAGAGTATTAATTACTGCATCAGATGTTTTACATTCATGGGCTATACCTTCATTAGGTATAAAATTAGATGCATGTCCAGGACGTTTAAATCAAACATCAATGTTTATAAAAAGAGAAGGTGTTTTTTATGGACAATGTAGTGAAATTTGTGGAGTAAATCATGGATTTATGCCTATAGTAGTTGAAGCTGTTTCATTAGAAGACTATTTAACTTGGTTAAAAAATAAAATCAATTTTGATTTTAATGTATAATTAAAAAAATTTTATGATATTTAAAATCATAGGTGTAATCTTTTTAATATTATTATTATTTACTGATATTAAACAAGTAATTCAAAAAATTAAACAATTTTTTAAAAAATAAAATAAAAATTAAAAAAACCAACGATTTTTTTAATTTTAAAATAAAATATATAATTTTGCATTTAAAAAAAAAAAAATATTCAAAAATGAATTTTCAAAATATAAATAAATGGTCAACAAGATGGCTTTTTTCAACAAATCATAAAGATATTGGAACTTTATATTTAATTTTTAGTGCTTTTGCTGGTGTAGTTGGTACAACTTTATCTCTTTTAATTAGAATGGAATTATCACAACCAGGTAATCAAATTTTTATGGGAAATCATCAATTATATAATGTTGTTGTGACTGCTCATGCTTTTATTATGGTTTTTTTTTTAGTTATGCCTGCCCTAATTGGTGGTTTTGGTAATTGGTTTGTTCCTTTAATGATCGGTGCACCTGATATGGCTTTTCCACGTATGAATAATATAAGTTTTTGGTTATTACCTCCAGCTTTATTATTATTAGTTTCATCTGCTATTGTTGAATCTGGTGCTGGTACTGGTTGGACTGTTTATCCACCATTATCAAGTGTACAAGCACATTCAGGACCTTCTGTTGATTTAGCTATTTTTAGTTTACATTTAACAGGTATTTCTTCGTTATTAGGTGCTATTAATTTTATTTCAACTATTTATAATATGAGAGCTCCTGGATTAAGTTTTCATAGATTACCTTTATTTGTGTGGTCTATTTTAATTACTGCTTTTCTTTTATTATTAACATTACCTGTATTAGCAGGTGCGATTACTATGTTATTAACTGATAGAAATTTAAATACTTCTTTTTATGACCCATCTGGAGGAGGAGATCCAGTATTATACCAACATTTATTTTGGTTTTTTGGTCATCCTGAAGTTTATGTTTTAATTTTACCAGCTTTTGGTATTATTAGTCAAGTTTCAGCAGCTTTTGCTAAAAAAAATGTATTTGGTTATTTAGGAATGGTTTATGCAATGTTATCTATTGGTTTATTAGGTTCAATTGTTTGGGCACATCATATGTTTACTGTTGGTTTAGATGTAGATACTAGAGCATATTTTTCAGCAGCTACTATGATTATTGCTGTACCTACAGGTATTAAAATATTTAGTTGGTTAGCTACTTTATGGGGAGGTTCTTTAAAATTTGAGACACCTTTATTATTTACTTTAGGTTTTATTTTATTATTTGTTATGGGTGGAGTAACTGGAGTAGCTATGTCTAATTCAGGTTTAGATATTGCTTTACATGATACTTATTATATTGTTGGACATTTTCATTATGTATTATCTATGGGTGCTGTTTTTGGTATATTTACAGGATTCTATTTTTGGATTGGTAAAATTTCTGGTCGTAGATATCCTGAAGTTTTAGGTCAAATTCATTTTTGGTTATTCTTTATAGGTGTAAATGTAACCTTTTTTCCAATGCACTTTTTAGGTTTAGCTGGTATGCCTAGAAGAATTCCAGATTTTCCTGATGCTATGAGTGGTTGGAATGCTGTTAGTAGCTTTGGTTCTTATATTTCATTTTTTTCAGCTATGTTCTTTTTTTATATTGTATATGTAACTTTAGTACATGGTAAAAAAATTGAAAATTAATTTTAAATATATTTATTTTTATTATATAATTTATATAATAAAAATATTATTAACAATTTTAATATAATATTAAATTAAAAAAAAATCTATTCTTTAAGATATTTTAAATAATTATAAAAAAAATTGATAATACAGTTATGTTATTACAAGCTTCTAAATTTTTAGGTGCAGGATTAGCTACTTTAGGATTAATTGGTGCTGGTATTGGTATCGGTAATGTTTTTGGTTCTTTAATTATAGGTATTTCAAGAAATCCTTCTTTACAACAAGAATTAATGAGAACTGCTATTTTAGGTTTCGCATTAACTGAAGCAATCGCTTTATTTTGTTTAATGATGGCTTTTTTAATTTTATTTGCTTTTTAATTAAAATTAAATCCTGTAAAATATAATAAAAATTATTTTTATTATATTTAATATGTTATATAATTACTTAGACTTGAGTATTTAAATTGAAAAAAAAAAAAATTATTTATTTTTTTAAGATAAAAAACTATTTATATAAATAGTTTTTTAATTATTTTTTATTTATGAAAGTATTAAAAAAATTTAGTCAATATGTATTACAAATTTTACCTATAATAAATTATACTTTATATAAAAATGAATTATGTATTAATATTTCTACAAATAAATTAATTCCTATTTTATTTTTTTTAAAGAATCATACAAATAGTCAATTCAAAATATTATCTGAAATATGTGCTATAGATTATATTAATAAAGAAAAACGTTTTGAAATTGTTTATAATTTATTAAGTATTCGTTTTAATAGCCGTTTAAAAGTTAAAATAATAATTAATGAATTACAACCTGTAGATTCAATTATTAAAGTATATAAAGCTGCTAATTGGTGTGAAAGAGAAGTTTGGGATATGTTTGGTATTTTTTTTTTAAATCATCCAGATTTACGAAGAATTTTAACAGATTATGGTTTTGAAGGACATCCTTTACGTAAAGATTTTCCTTTAAGTGGTTTTTTAGAAGTTTTTTATAATGAATTAAAAAAAAGAGTAGTATATGAACCTATTAACTTAGCGCAACAATATCGATTATTTGAATTTAATAATCCTTGGGATAAAAAATAAATTTATAATATTTTTTAATTATCTTTGTTTTTAGGTTGTTTATTTTATATTTCATAAAATGAGATGGAATAAAAAATCATTGTTTGCAGTTATTAATAATCATTTAATAGATTATCCTACCCCTGTTAATTTAAATTATTTTTTTGGATTTGGTTCGTTAGCCGGTATTATGTTAGTAGTACAAATTTTAACTGGTATTTTTTTAGCAATGCATTATACACCACATATTGATTTAGCTTTTAATAGTGTTGAACATATAATGAGAGATGTTAATAATGGTTGGTTAATTAGATATACACATGCAAATGGTGCTTCTTTCTTTTTTATTGTGGTATATGTACATATTTTTAGAGGTTTATATTACGGTTCTTATATTACACCAAGAGAAGCTTTATGGTGTTCAGGTGTAATTATTTTTATTTTAATGATGGCTACTGCATTTATGGGTTATGTTTTACCTTGGGGACAAATGAGTTTTTGGGGTGCAACTGTTATTACTAACTTATTTTCTGCAATACCTTTAATAGGAAAAGATATTGTTGATTGGTTATGGGGTGGTTTTGCTGTTGATAATCCTACATTAAATCGTTTTTTTAGTTTACATTTTACTTTTCCTTTTGTAATTGTAGGTGCAGTATTAATACATTTAATTTTATTACATGAAGTAGGTTCTAATAATCCTTTAGGTATTACATTAAAAACTGAAAATATCCCTTTTTATCCTTATTTTTATACGAAAGATTTATTTGGTTTAATGGTATTATTTTTAGTTTTTTTTATTTTTATTTTCTATTATCCAAACACTTTAGGTCATCCAGATAATTATATTGAAGCAAATCCAATGAAAACACCTTTACATATTGTACCTGAATGGTATTTTTTACCTTTTTATGCAATTTTAAGATCTATTCCTAATAAAATTGGTGGTGTTATTGCAATGTTTGGTTCATTAATTATTTTATTAACAATTCCTTTTACAAATTCATCTGAAATTAGAAGTACTGCTTTTAGACCTATTTTTAAAATTTGTTATTGGTTATTAGTTATAGCTTTTTTATTATTAGGTTGGGTTGGTCAATGTCCAGTTGAATATCCTTATACTGAAATTGGTATTATAAGTATGATTTATTATTTCTTCTTTTTTATTATAATTATACCATTTTTAGGTAAATTTGAAACATATTTAGTACGTTATACTATAAATAAAAAATAAATAAAAAATAAATTTATATTTTTAATATTATCTATATTAAAAATATATTAATATTTATTTTTAACTTAAAAAAAAATATGGATTTTTTTCTTAATATTATTAAAAAATTAATTTTTTCTTTTTTTTTTGATTTTGATGATGATTTCATTGAAAATGAAGATTATTCTGATGAAAATCAAGATCAAAAAGATGAAAATGAAAATACTACTACAAAAAAAAAAACATTCTCATATACAAAACTTCTTATATTTAGTATAAGTCTTATTAGTTTTATTTTTTTTTTTAATTATATTAGTTTAAATAATACTGATACAGATTTAAATTTACAACAATTACAACAATTACTAGATGAATTAGCATTAGTAGTTGATTGGAATATTTATAGAGATATCTTTTTAAATATTCAAAAAATTATAGATGATACAACAAGTATATCTGAAAAGAATATGGCTTTGTTTGTATTAAAAGAAATTTATTCATTTTTTTTATTAAATTCTACAACTAGTGAGGTAAAAGATCCAGTAAAATTTAATAAAATAATGAAAGAAATTATCACTTTTTTAAGTAAAGAAGAATAAATTATATTCTTCTTTACTTAAAAAATTATTAAAAATTGGTTTTAATATAGTTTTAATTTTTAATAATTTTATTATTATTCTTTATGAATAATAATAATGAAATTATTTACTAATAAAATTATTAGTAAAATCGATTGCTAATGTATTTAATTTTTTATCTAATTCTTTAGAAATTTCTTTTTTAGTTAAAATTTCTTCTAAAATATCAGAATGATTATTTTTAATAAAATTTAACCAATTAGTTTCAAAAATTGAAATTTTATCTACAGAAATTTTATCTAAAAATCCACGTACACCTAAATAAATAATAACAATTTGATCTTCTACAGATAAAGGTATATTTAATCCTTGTTTTAACATTTCAGTTAATCTAACTCCTCTATTTAATTGTTGTTGAGTAGTAGCATCTAAATCAGAACCGAATTGTGCAAAAGCTTGTACTTCTCTAAATTGAGCTAACTCTAATTTCATAGTACCTGCAATTTGTTTCATAGCTTTAATTTGAGCTGAAGAACCAACACGGCTAACAGATAAACCAACACTAATTGCAGGTCTTTGACCTTCATTAAATAATTCGGTTTCTAAAAATATTTGTCCATCAGTAATAGAAATAACATTAGTTGGAATATATGCAGAAACATCTCCAGCTTGAGTTTCAATAATAGGTAATGCAGTTAATGAACCACCACCAATTTTTCTATTCATTTTAGCAGCTCTTTCTAATAAACGAGAGTGTAAGTAAAACACATCACCAGGATAAGCTTCTCTACCTGGAGGTCTTCTTAATAATAAAGACATTTGTCTATAAGCTACAGCTTGTTTTGATAAATCATCATAAAAAATAACAGCATGTTTACCATTATCTCTAAAATATTCACCTAAAGCACAACCTGTATATGGAGCTAAATATTGTAAAGGTGCTGAATCTGAAGCAGTAGCTGCAACAATTACAGAAAAAAACATTGCATTTTTTTCTTCTAAAGTTTTAGTTAATTCAGCAATAGTTGATCTTTTTTGACCTACACCTACATAAATACAATATAATTGATTATTTGTATCTTTTTTTAAATGAGGTTCTCTTTGATTAATAATAGTATCAATAGCAATTGAAGTTTTACCTGTTTGTCTATCACCAATAATTAATTCCCTTTGACCACGACCAATAGGAATTAAACTATCTACTGCTTTTAAACCTGTTTGTACAGGTTCTTTAACACTTTCTCTAGGCATAATACCAGGAGCTTTAACTTCAACTCTACTTTCTAATTTACTATTAATTTGACCTTTACCGTCGATTGGTTGTCCTAAAGCATCAACTACTCTACCTAATACTTCTGGTCCTACAGGTACACTAACAATAGATCCAGTTCTTCTTACAAAATTACCTTCTTGAATTTCTCTATCATTACTAAAAACAACAACACCAACAACATCTGGTTCTAAGTTTAAAGCCATACCTTTAATATTACCATTATTAAATTCAACCATTTCACCAGCTTGAATTTTAGTTAAACCATAACATCTAGCAATACCATCACTCATTGAAAGAACAATACCTGTTTCTTGTAAACTTTTTTCATCTTTATATTTTTTAATATTTGATTCCAATATATATGATAATTCAATAGCCATATTGGTTATTAAATTATCATATTATTAAATAATTATAAAAATTTATAATTATTAAAAATATATCAAATATATATTTTTATACCCTTTACGAGAATTGAACTCGTATCTTTGCCGTGAAAAGGCAATGTCCTAACCATTAGACTAAAAGGGCTTTTTATTAAATAAAATATTTTATTTAATAAAAATAAGAAAAATCTATATGTATTAAAATTTTTGATACACTTTCATGCATACAACTTTCAAAAATTTTAGGATATAAACCTAATAAGAAAATATTTGCAATTAATATTAAATGTATTAAAAATTCACGATAAGTTAAATCATAATAAATTTTTAAATAAATATTTTGAATATTACCATAACATATTCGATTATAAAATAATAAAGAATACACACCACCTAAAAACATTCCAATTGTTGCAAAAATAGCTGTTGTAGTATTATCTTCAAAAATTCCTGTTAAAATAAGAATTTCACCTACAAAACTACTTGAACCTGGAATAGACATATTTGCTAATACATAAATAAATAATGCAATACAAAATAATGGCATTGTATGCGCTAAACCACCGTAATAATTTATAAAACGTGTATGATATCGATCATATAGACATCCAATTGAAAAAAATAATCCACTAGATACTAAACCATGACTGATCATTTGAATTATACTTCCTTCTAAACCTTGAATAGTTAAAGAAAAAATACCTAAAATAATAAAATTCATATGAGCAACTGATGCATATGCAATAATACGTTTTAAATCTGTTTGTCGTATAGCTGTTAATGAAGCATAAATAACTGATATTAAACATAATACTAAAACATATGGAGTAAAAAATAAAGTAGCTTTTGGAAATAAAGGCACTAAAAATCTAATCATACCATATGATCCTAATTTTAATAAAATACCAGCTAATAAAACAGAACCTGCTGTAGGTGCTTCAACATGAGCTTCTGGTAACCAAACGTGAAACGGTAACATTGGAACTTTAACAGCAAAAGATAAAAAAAAAGCTAAAAAATATAATTTTTCATATGAAAAATTAAAATTACTATAATATAATATTTGATAATCAGTAGTACCTACAGTTAAAAATAAATGAATAATTGCAATAAACATAAATAATGAACCTGCTAAAGTATACATAAAAAATAAATAAGAAGCTTTAATTTTACGTTCTCTTGATCCCCAAATACCAATAATTAAAAACATTGGAATTAATACACTTTCAAAAAAAATATAAAAAATAAGTACATCTAATACACTAAATGAAATAATTAAACAAAATTCTAAAATAAAATATAAAATAAAATATTCTTTAATATTTTTATTAATAATTTCATAGCTAATTAACATACATATTGGAATCAAAAATGTTGTTAAAATTATAAAAAATAATGAAATACCATCAAGACCTAAATAAAAATTAATATTAAATTGACTAATCCATTCTATTTTAAATAAATATTGAAAATTAGAAGTTGATTTATCAAATAAAATCCATAAAGGTAATGACATTAAAAAAATGAAAAAAGACATAAAAATACTAAAATTTTTTATAAATTTTTCATTTTTCGAAAAAGCTAATATAATAACTGTGATAAGTGGTAAAATAAGTAAAAAAATTAAAATAAACTTATTAAACATAAAAATTTAATTAAAAAGAAAAAAAAAGAAAAATGGGCGAAAAATGGGACTTGAACCCATAACACTTAGACCCACAATCTAACACTCTACCTTTAAGTTATAATCGCCTTCTTAAATTTTTCTTAAATAATATACAAAATTTAAAAAAGGTCGAACAATTAAATTATTTAAAGGTAAATAATTATTTGATAATATTTGTTTTATTTTTAAATTAGAATAAATATTATTTTGATTATATAAATAAAGTAATTTAAATTTTTTTAAATTTGTTAGATTTTCAATTAAATTTAAATCTTTATTTCCATAAATTATTAAAATAGAACCTTGTCCTTTTAATTTTGAAAAAATATTAATAGTTAAATTTTGATTTAATATTAAAGATTTATAATTTAATTTTTTAATATTTTTTTTTAATGATATTATTTCGTTAATATTTAAATCATTATAACGAAATATATATATATATTTATAAGTTTGTTTAATTTTTTGTAATTGATTTAATTTATACTTTTTAAAAAGTTTTGTTTTTTGTTTTAACATATTATATTTTTGATTTAATTAAATATTATTAACGATCAATTTCACCAAATACAACATCTAGTGTACCTATAATTGTAACTACATCAGCAATCATATGATTTTTTGCAATAAAATCTAATGCTTGTAAATGTAAAAAACCTGGTGATTTAATTTTACATCTATAAGGTTTATTTGTTCCATCAGATACTAAATAAACACCATATTCTCCTTTAGGTGCTTCAATAACAGTATAAGTTTCTCCACTATTAACGCTAATATTTTCAGAATAATATTTAAAATGATGAATTAATGATTCCATAGAATTTTTAATTTGAATTCTATTAGGATTTGTAATTTTCTTATCATCTAATTTTATAGGACCATTTGGAATTTTATTAAGTACTTGTAAAATAATTCTAATAGATTGTCTCATTTCTTCAATTCGAATTAAATAACGATCATAACAATCTCCATTTGTACCAACAGGTATATCAAATTCTAATTGATCATAAATTTCATAAGGTTGTGTTTTACGTAAATCCCATGAAATACCTGATCCACGTAACATAACACCACTAAATCCTAAATTCAAAGCATCTTTAGCAGAAACTACTCCTATATCAACTAATCTTTGTTTCCAAATTCTATTATTAGTTAACATTTCTTCAATTTCATCTAATCTAGTATTAAATTGTTCACAAAAAATATATATATCATTTAATAATCCTTTAGGTAAATCTTGATTAACACCTCCAGGTCTAAAATAAGCAGCATGCATACGTGCACCAGAAACTCTTTCATAAAATTCCATCAATTTTTCACGTTCTTCAAATCCCCAAAAATATGGTGTCATAGCTCCTACATCTAAAGCATGACAACAAACAGCTAATAAATGATTTAATATACGAGTTATTTCAGAAAATAAAACTCTTATATATTGTGCTCGTAAGGGTATGTCACAATTTAATAATTTTTCAATTGCTAAAACATAAGCATGTTCTTGACACATCATTGAAACGTAATCTAATCTATCAAAATAAGGTAAAGCTTGTAAATAATTTTTATATTCTATTAATTTCTCAGTACCTCTATGTAATAAACCTATATGTGAATCAGCTTTTTGAACTACTTCTCCATTTAATTCTAAAATTAAACGTAAAACACCATGAGCTGCAGGATGTTGAGGTCCAAAATTAATAGAAAAATTTTTTATTTTTTTTAATGACATTTTTTTTTTCTTTTTTTAATTAAAAAAAAAATATTTATAAATTAATTTTTTTTATGAATATATAGCATATATAGTAAGTAAATATTTTAAGAATATTTATTTCTTTTTTCATTATGATTTTTCAGGAAATATTCAATAATAATTTTGAAATTATTATTCCCGAATTTTTTTTAACAACTATTTTATTAATTTTATTATTATTTGGAGTTTTTTATAAAAAAAATCAAAATACTCAAAAAATTTTGATTATTAAAAATATTACTACTATAATAATATATTTATTATTAATTCTTTTAATTTTAACATTAAATATAACAAATATTTCTAATAATATATTAAATGGTGTATTAATTATAAATAATTTTACACAATTTATTAAAATAATTTTAATTTTATCCACAATTGTCTGTTTTTTAATACAACAAAAATATTTAATACAACAAAAAATAAATTCATATGAAATTAATATATTAATGTTAATATCATTATTAGGTTTAATGTTATTAGTATCTTCAAATCATTTTATTACTTTATATTTAGCAATAGAATTACAAAGTTTAAGTTTTTATATTTTAACTTCAACTCAAAAAAAATCAATTTTATCAATTGAAGCTGGTTTAAAATATTTTATTTTAGGATCAATTGCTTCAGGTTTTATTTTATTTGGATCTTCTATTATTTATGCTATTACAGGTTCATTAAATTTTAATAATATTTTTTTAATATTATCAAATATTAATTTTTTAGATAACATTAATATCTTAATAAGTTTATCTTATGGATTAATATTTATTTTAGTTGGTATATTATTTAAAATAGGTGCTTCACCCTTCCATTTTTGGTTACCTGATGTATATGAAGGTGCTCCTAATAATATTTCAAGTTTTTTTGCTATTGTACCAAAAATTGCTTTTATCGGGATTTTAATTCGTTTATTTTTTGAAATTTTTTTTAATATTTCATATTTTTTTGAAATTTTTTTTTATATTATAGCATTTTTATCAATGTTAATTGGTGCATTATCATCATTACAACAAAAAAAAATTAAAAGATTATTAGCTTATAGTTCAATAAGTCATGTAGGTTTTATTTTAATAGGATTTACTTCTAATATGTTAAATAATATTCCATTTATTTTATTATATGTTATTATCTATATTATAACAAGTATTAATTTATGGACTTCTTATTTATCTTTAAATATTAATCATAAACCTATTAAATATTTAACAGATTTATCAAATATATATACTATTAATAAATTAATTGCTGTTATTATTATATTAAATATTTTTTCATTAGCAGGTATACCACCTTTAGCTGGATTTTTTTCAAAATTATTTATTTTTTTTTCAGCTATTAAAAATAATTATTTTAGTTTAGTTTTTTTTAGTATTATTATAAGTGTCTTAAGTTCTTTTTATTATTTAAAAATAATAAAAATTATTTATTTTGAAAAAATATTAAGAAAAATGTATATTTCACAAATAACAAAAATACAAAGTATAATATTATTAATTAATACTCAATTTATTATATTTTTATTTGTTTTCCCTAATATTATATTAGTAAATTTAAATAAAATTTATTTATATTTATTAATATAATATTTAGTCTGGATAGCTCAGTTGGTTAGAGTAAAAGACTGAAAATCTTTGTGTCGGTGGTTCAAATCCACCTCCAGACATTTTTTATTATTAAAAATATGTATCTTTTAAGAATAACTTTTAAATCCTTTCAAAAAATTAATCAACTTAAACAAAATTTATTAAAATTAAAAAAATTTAATAAATTAAAAAATATTCAAATACATGGAATATTTCAAATAAAAAATAAAAATAAAATTTTTACAATATTAAAATCACCACATGTAAATAAAAAATCACGTGAACATTTTATTTATAAAAATTATACACCAAAAATAGATATAAAATTTAAAAATATTTTTCAATTATTAAATTTTATAATTTTAATTAAAAAACTTTTATCAGAAAATTCATTAATGAATATTAAAATTATAAAAAAAAATTAAAGTTATGCTTATAGCTTAATTGGATAAAGCGTTAGATTGCGGATCTATAAAATGAAAGTTCGAGTCTTTCTAAGCATATATTTTATTTATTTTGAAGTATAGCCAAGTGGTAAGGCCTCCGTTTTTGGTACGGAAAATCAAAGGTTCGAATCCTTTTACTTCAAAAGGGCCTATAACTCAGTTGGTTAGAGTATACGCCTGATAAGTGTAAAGTCAGTAGTTCAAATCTACTTAGGCCCATAGAATAATTAGCTCAATTGGTAGAGTATTTCGTTTACACCGAAAATGTTAGCGGTTCGAGTCCGTTATTATTCAATAATAATAATAAAATAATATGTCAACAATTAATCAGTTATTTTTAAAAAAACAAAAACGTTTAGAAAAAAAAAAGAGAAATAAAAGTCCAGCTTTAAAACAATGTCCACAACGTAAAGGTATTTGTTTAAAAGTTTATAACACTACTCCTAAAAAACCAAATTCTGCTATGCGTAAAGTAGCAAAAGTTCATTTATCAAGTAGATATACAATAATTACTTATATACCTGGTATTGGACATACTTTACAAGAACATTCAATAGTATTAATTAGAGGTGGTAGAGTAAAAGATTTACCAGGAGTAAAATATCATGTAATTCGAGGTAAATATGATTTATTAGGAATTTATTCTAGAAAAACATCAAGATCAAAATATGGAACTAAAATACGAAGAGTATAAAATAAAAAAATTATTTATAAATATGTTATTAAAAAAAGGTAAAAAAACTTGTTCTGAAAACATATTTAAAAATATTTTAATTAATTTAAAAAAAACTACAAAACAAAAACCTAATTTTATTTTATTTAAATCAATTGATAATTTATTACCTAAATTAAAAGCAATAAGTATTCCTAATAAAAAAAGAAATAAAAAAAAAAAAAAAAAAGATCGATATTTTTTAATGCTTTTAAATGAAGATAAACAAATTAAAAAATCTGTATCTTGGTTACTTTTAAATGCAAATTTAAAAAATATAACAAGTGAAATTATTCAAACTTCAAAAAATAAAAGTAAAACAATTAATACAAAAAAACAATATTACAAAAATATTAAAAAATTAAAATTTAATCTAGTTTTTGATTAATTAGTTTTAAATTTTAAAAGTATATTTTATATTATTTATCATTAAATAATTAATTATTACATCTTATAAATTTTTATGGAAAATTATTATTATATTAATAAAAAAAATTTACAAATTGAAACTACAACTAATGATTCTAATATCGATAAATTACAAAATGATTTTAAATTCTTAAAAAAAATTACACAAAATACACAAAATACACAAAATCATCCTTATCATTTAGTAGATCCAAGTCCATGGCCTTTTGTAATTTCATTTGGACTTTTTTTTTTTACTTTTGGTACTGCTATGTATTTTCATGGTTATATTGGTAGTAGTTTATTAATATTAACTGGATTTTTAATTATTATTTTAACTATGTATACATGGTTTCGTGATATTGTTAGAGAAGCAGTATATGAAGGCCACCATACTAAACAGGTACAATTAGGTTTAAGAAATGGTATGCTTTTATTTATATTTAGTGAATTATTAGTTTTTGTAAGTTTTTTTTGGGCATTTTTTCATTCAGCTTTAGCACCAACTCCAGAAATAGGTTCATTATGGCCACCATTAGGTATTGAAACTGTTAATGCTTGGGGTATTCCATTATTAAATACAATAATTTTATTATCATCAGGTGCAACAATTACTTGGGCACATCACTCAATTGTTTTTGGAGATAGAAAAAATGCAATTTTAAGTTTAATTCTTACAATAGCTTTAGCAGTATTTTTTACTTTAATTCAATCATATGAATATGTTGAAAGCACTTTTTCAATATCTGATAGTATTTATGGTACTACATTTTTTTTATTAACTGGTTTACATGGTTTACATGTAATTATAGGTACAATCTTTATAATAGTAATGACTATTAGATTAATTAATCATCATTTTACAAAACAACACCATTTTGGTTTTGAAGCTGCAGCATGGTACTGGCATTTTGTTGATGTTGTTTGGTTATTTTTATTTGTAGCTGTTTACTGGTGGGGAGGTAATTAATTTATTAAAATAAATTAATTAAATTAGCAATTTTATGTTTAGTCCTTTAGAACAATTTGAAATTTTACCTATTTTTCAAATACCTTTTGTATTTACTAATGCTTCTTTAATTTTAGTAATAGGTTTAGTTTATTTATATATTTTTACATGTATTAAAACTAAATTTATTCCAACACGTTTTCAACAAATTTTTGAAATGATTTTTAATGTTACTATTGAATTAACTTATTCAAGTATAGGAAAAGCTGGTAAACATTTTGTTTCTTTAATTTTTGTTGTTTTTTTTTTTATTTTATTATGTAATTTAATTGGAATGGTTCCATATAGTTTTACTGTAACAAGTCATTTAATTATTACTTTTACTTTAGCATTAACTATTTATTTAGGTTTTAATATAATTGGAATAAAAAAACATAAATTAAATTTTTTAAATTTATTATTACCTAGTGGTGCAAGTATAGCATTAGTTCCTATTTTAGTACCTATTGAATTAGTTTCATATATTTTTCGTGTAATTAGTTTACCTGTTCGATTATTTGCAAATATGATGGCAGGACATACTTTATTAAAAGTAATTGCTGGTTTTGCGTGGACTATGTTAAATGTTAATAGTTTTATTTTTATGGCACATTTTATTCCTTTAATAATTATTGTGTTATTAGTTGGTTTAGAAATTGCCGTAGCTTTAATTCAAGCTTATGTATTTACTATTTTAACATGTATGTATATAAATGATGCTTTAAATTTACACTAATCAATATTAAATTAAAATAAATTATTTTAAATAGGAAAAGTAGCTCAGTTGGTTAGAGTGGTAGCTTGTCACGCTATAGGTCGCGGGTTCGAGTCCCGTTTTTTCCGTTTAATTTAATTATATTAATTATTAACAAAAAATTATAAATATGTTATTAAATTATTCAAATATTTTTATATTTTTAATATTAAGTTTATTTTTATCAATTTTAATTTTCATTTTATCTTTTGGATTAATTAAACAAAAAGATGATTTAGAAAAGTTAACAGCTTATGAATGTGGATTTAATCCATATGATGATGCTAGAAAAATTTTTGATGTAAAATTTTATTTAGTAGCCATTCTTTTTATTATTTTTGATTTAGAAGCTGTTTTTGTTTTTCCTTGGGTTTTAACTTTAAGTTCAAATTTTTCATGGGGATTTTGGACTATGATTGAATTTTTAGTTGAATTAGTTATAGGTTTTGTTTATATTTGGTGTAGTGATGCTTTAGAATGGTAAAATTATTTAAAAATATAAATAAAATTTATTGTTATTTATATTTTTAAGTTGATATATATAAATTTAAAAAATAAAATCAACTTAAAATTTTAAAATATATTTTATATTATTTAATATTTAGTATGTTAAATAATATAATAAATTTTTATCAAAAAAATTATTAATATCTTATATATAGTGTTATTTTAAAAAATTCTTTATATTAAATTTTTTATAAAAAATTTTGAATTCTTTAAGAAGAAATATTTTCAAAAAATTAATTGAAAATATTTTTTAAATATTTTATTCTATTATGTTATTATTAACGTTAATTTTTTTACCTTTTTTAGGTTCAGTAGCAGCTGGACTATTTGGTTTTTATATTGGACGTAAAGGTTCTATATTTATAACCACATTAACAACTTTTTTAAGTTGTCTTTTTTCATTAATTATTATATATAATTCAATTACTCATGAATATGAATATATTATTTATATTTCTAATTGGATAAGTAGTGGTTTATTTAATTGTAACTGGTGTTTTTTATTTGATAGTTTAACTATGATTATGTTAGTTGTTGTAACAAGTATTTCAACTTTAGTTCATTTATATTCTTCACAATATATGGCACATGATCCACATTTATCAAGATTTATGTCATATTTATCATTATTTACTTTTTTTATGATTATATTAGTTACTGGTGATAATTTTATACAAATGTTTGTTGGATGGGAAGGTGTTGGTTTTTGTTCTTATTTATTAATTAATTTTTGGTTTACACGTTTACAAGCTAATAAAGCAGCTATTAAAGCAATGTTAGTAAATAGAATTAGTGATTTAATTTTATTATTAGGTGTATTAACTATTTTTTATAATATTAGAACTATTGAATATTTTAGTACATTTGCAGCTATTTCTATTGTTAAAGATTTTAAATTTATTTTTTTTAATTATATTTTAAGTATTATTGATGTAGCTTGTATTTTAATTTTCATAGGTGCTATGGGTAAATCTGCACAAATTTTTCTTCATTTATGGTTACCTGATGCTATGGAAGGTCCAACACCAGTTTCTGCTTTAATTCATGCAGCAACAATGGTAACAGCTGGTGTATATTTAACTGCCCGTTGTTCACCTATGTTTGAATATTCAATGTTTTCTTTAAAAGTTATTACTGTTATAGGTGCTTCAACAGCATTTTTTGCAAGTACTGTTGGATTAGTTCAAAATGATTTTAAAAAAATAGTTGCTTATTCCACTTGTAGTCAATTAGGTTATATGTTTTTTGCCTGTGGATTATCGAATTATCCTTTAGCTATTTTTCATTTATCAAATCATGCTTATTTTAAAGCTTTATTATTTTTATGTTCAGGTGCAGTAATTCATGCAATGGGTGATGAACAAGATATTAGAAAAATGGGGGGTTTAAGACGTATATTACCTTTTACATATATAATGTTTTTAATTGGTTCATTATCTTTAATGGGTTTTCCTTTTTTAACTGGATTTTATTCTAAAGATTTAATATTAGAAGTAGCTTTTGCTAGTTTTAGTGAAACAGGTCATTTTGCATATTGGTTAGGTACTATTGGTGCTTTTTTTACTGCATTTTATTCTACTCGTTTATTATTTTTTGCTTTTTTAAGTGAAACTAATGCATATAAAAATATTATTAAGAATGCACATGATGTTCCATTAGAAATGGGTATTCCTTTAGGTTTATTAGCTTTTGGTAGTATTTTTATTGGTTATATTTCTAAAGATATGTTTGTTGGGTTAGGTTCAAATTTTTGGAATAATTCAATTTATATAAATCCATTAAATAATCAAATGATTGATGCTGAATTTTTACCAACATTTTTTAAATTATTACCAGTTATTTTAAGTTTTTGTGGTTTATTTAGTGCTTTTTATTTATATTTTTTTAAATTCAAATTTTTATATAATTTAAAAATTTCTGAATATGGTCTTTATTTTTATAATTTTTTAAATAGAAAATGGTATTTTGATAAAATTTATTATGAATTTATTAATCAATATATTTTAAAAATTGGTTATAATGTAACATATAAAATGATTGATAAAGGATTAATTGAAATGTGTGGTCCGTATGGTTTGACAACAATTTTTTCTTTTTTAAGTCAAAGAATAATTTTATTACAAACAGGTTATATTTATCATTATTCTCTATTAATGTTAATTAGTACTATTTTTTTAATAAATATTATTTTTTTTTCAATAATTTATTATTTTAATATTATTACTATTTTATTATTTTTATTTATTTTTTTATTAATTAAATAAAAATAATAAAATATATATCTTTTAAGATATAATTATAAAATTTATATATATATATTATGGATTTTGAAACAATTTTCTTTTATACTTTTTCAACTATAGCTTTAACTTCAGCTATATTTGTAATATATTCTACAAATACAATATATTCCGCATTTTTTTTAATATTAGTGTTTATTAATTCAACTGGATTATTATTAATTTCAGAAATTGAATTTTTATCAATAATGTTAATTATTATTTATGTAGGAGCTATTACTGTGTTATTTTTATTTGTTATTATGATGCTAGATGTTAATGTTTTAATTGATAAAAATAAAATTAATAATAATTTTGGTTATTTACCAATTATTTTTTTAATTAGTTTTATTTTTTTTTTAGAAACATTTGTTATGTTTAGTAAAGTTTTTACATCATATTATCATTTAATTAATAATTCTTTTTTTAATCAAGAAGTAAATACTTTATTTTTTTTTAAAGATAGTATGAAAGGTACTTTTGAAATATTTGTTGATGTAAAACCTTTTTTAAAAAATTTCATTAATCAATTAGATACAATTACAAATATTGAAACAATAGGTCAAATTTTATACAGTTATTATGCTTTTTTTTTTTTAGCAGCAGGTATTATATTATTAATAGCTTTAATAGGTGCTGTAACTTTAACTAAAAAAGAAAAAAAAAAAAATTTTAAACAAAATATTTATAAACAACTTTCAAGAAATTCATTAAAAGCTATTTTTAATGTACATTCAAAAAATAAAAATTAAATATAATTTTTTATAAAATTAAAACAACCTTAACTTAATTGGTAGAGTATTAGCCTTCTAAGCTTTAAAATCTTGGTTCGAGTCCAAGAGGTTGTATATAATTTTATAAAAATTATATTTAATAGATATAAAAGACTTTTTTAATATAAAATTAATTTATTATTCCTATTATAAGGATAATAAATTAATTTTATAAATTGATATATCTCCATATAGCTTGAAGAAAACAATCATAATAGCTAATCCTATAGCAGATTCTGCTGCTGCTACTGTTAAAATTAATAATGAAAAAACTTGTCCTATTATATCATCAATTAAAACTGCAAAATATATAAAGTTTAAATTAATTGATAATAATAATAATTCAATAGACATTAAAATAATTATAATATTTTGTCTATTTAAAATTATACCAAATAATCCTAGACAAAATAAAAAAAAAGTAAAAATAAAATGATTTAAAATATTCATAATTAAATTAACCAATTAAAACTTATCAAAATACTTGCAGTATATAAAAACCAACTTAAAGTAAAAGGTAAAAATACTTTCCAACCTAAACGCATTAATTGATCATAACGATATCTAGGTAAAACAGCACGAGCTACTACAAATAAAACAACAAAAAAACATACTTTAATACTAAACCAAAAAGATCCAGGTAAAAAGTTAATAAATTTAATACTAAATGGAAAAGGAGCTAACCAACCACCTAAAAATAAAATAGTAGTTAAACTACTCATTAATAACATGTTTGCATATTCACCTAAAAAAAATAATGCAAAACCCATTGCAGAATATTCAACATTATATCCAGAAACTAATTCAGCTTCAGCTTCAGGTAAATCAAATGGATGTCTATTTGTTTCTGCTAAACATGATATAAAAAAAATTAAAAAAATAGGAAAAAGAGGAAAACAATACCAAACAGTTTTTTGTGCTAAAATAATAGAAATTAAGTTTAATGATTTAGCACAAACAATTACTGAAAGAATTGAAAATCCTATAGTTAATTCATATGAAATCATTTGTGCAGTTGATCTTAATGCTCCTAAAAATGAATATTTAGAATTACTTGACCAACCACCAATAATAATACCATAAACACCTAATGATGAGATTGCTAATAAATATAAAATACCTATATTTAATTCAGTAAAAAACATACCAAATCCTAAAGGTATAACTGTCCAACTTAATAAACTTAAAAAAAAAGCTAAAATAGGAGCAAATATAAATAAAATTACGTCAGCGTTACTTGGTAAAACTGTTTCTTTTACAAATAATTTAAGACCATCAGCTAAAGGTTGTAATAATCCAAAAGTACCTACAACATTAGGTCCTCTTCTTCTTTGAATAGAAGCTAATACTTTACGTTCAACTAAAGTAAAATAAGCCACAGCAATTAATAAAGGTAATACTAAAATTAAGAATTTTAAAATTGTGTATATCATAATAATTTTGATTGATTTTTAATAATTTTATTAGAATTAATTAATATTTTTGAATATTGTTCTAATATATTTGTATAATAATTATTTTTAATTAATGAATCTAAAAAATTAACATTAATTTTTAAATGTTTTTTATTAAAATTAAAATTGTTTATAATTTTTATTTTTTTTTTTAATAAATAAGGTAAAATATCTTTAATTTTAAAATAAGAATCAAGTTTTGATTGATTTTTATTTAATAAAAATTTATAAATATTTCTATAAATTATAGAATCTTTACGTTGTTCTGTATTTAAATCTAAAATCTGTTCATTTTTTTGAATAAAACCTTCTAAATTTATATATATACCATTTTTTTCTAAAAAAGTTAATCCAGGTAAAATTAAATTTGAATTTTGGGCATCTTTAGTAAAATGATGTCCTTGATAAATAATAAAATCGTTTTTAGATATTTTTAATTTTTTTTGTAAATTTGTATTAAATAAATAATATAATTTTGATTTATTTATAGAATTTTGTGATTTTGAAAAAGTTACTTCAAAAAAATTAATTAAAGAAATTTGTGAATTAAAAAAATTAATATTGTTTTTATTAAATGATAAATTTTTTAATTTTGATAATAAAAAAAAACCATTTTTTTGATTTAAAATATTTTCACCTATAATAATTAAAGGTTTCTTGGCTTTTTTTAAATCTTTACAAAAAAAATGTTTTCCTAATATAATATTCATTAATGTTTTAAAAGTTAATCCTAAATGTTTTACAGGATAAGTAAAATCAATTTTATTACCAATATAAGCTATTTTAAAATTTCCTTTTTTTAAACGATTAATTAAATGTATATTTAAAATAGAACCTTCTTTACGAATATCACTACCAATTACTAAACAAAGATCTGATTCTTCAATAGATTTTAAAGTATTATTAAATAAAAAATTTGAAGTTAAATCTGAATTAATTTTAATTTGTTGATTATTTAAGAATTTTTCATAATTTATATTTGAAATCCCTAATTTATTAAAATTTTTTTTTAATAAAAATAAAGATTCTAAATCTGTTAAATTACCAATAATACCTTGAATATTAGAACTATCTGTAGTTATAAATTTTTTATTAATTATATTTAAAGCATCTAACCAAGAAATTTTATGAAAATTATTTTCATTATCTTTTAATAATGGATATTTTAATCTTTGATATTTTAAACTATCAAAAAAATAACGAGTTTTATTTGATATCCATTCTTTATTAATATTAAAATTAGTTTTAGGCAAAATACGTACAATTTCATTATTGAAAATATCAATTTTTATATTTGAACCTATACTATCTAAAATATCAACACCTTCTTTTTTTTTTAATTCCCAAGAACGAGCTTTGAAAGTATACGGTTTTGAAGTTAAAGCACCTACAGGGCATAAATCAACTAAATTACCAGAAAATTCTGAATTAAAAATTTTTGGATAATAAAAATTAATTTCAGTTTTATTACCACGACCTGTTGTACCTAAATCATCAATTCCACAAATTTCATTTGCAAAACGTACACAACGAGTACAATGTATACAACGAGTCATAATAGTTTTAATAAAAGGACCACAATATTTATCTTCTACACCACGTTTTTTAAAAAAAAAACGACTACGATCTGAACCAAAAATCATAGTTTGATCTTGTAAATCACATTCAGATGCCTGATCACATATAGGACAATCTAATGGATGATTTATTAAAAGAAATTCTAATACACTTTCACGTGCTTTTTGTACTAAAGGTGTATTAGTAAATATTTTCATATTAGGCATTAAAGGCATAGCACATGAGGCTACGGGTTTAGGTGAATTTTCAATCTCAACTAAACACATTCGACAATTACCAGCAATTTGTAAATTTTCTTGAAAACAAAATTTAGGAATTTCAATTTTGAAATTATTACATGCTTGTAATACAGTTAAATTCTTATTAACTTTCAATTTTATATTGTTAATATATATATCAATCATTTATATGATAAAAATTTAAAAATATGAATTTATTTTCACTAAAAGGCTATATTTTTTTTTAAATATATTTAATACATGCTATTTATACTTAAAACTGTATTATTTATTATTTAAATAATTTTTTTAAATATAAAATATAGCTTTATAGAAATTATCAAAGAAGGGACTTGAACCCTTAATGCTTTAAAGCTTTACATCCTAAGTGTAACGTGTTTACCAATTTCACCACTTTGATAATAAATAAATACCTACTATTGGACTTGAACCAATAACCCTAAAATGGGAACAGATTTTAAATCTATCGTGTTTACCAATTTCACCAAGTAGGCTTAAATAAATATATGCAAAAAAATAAAATAATTACTTATTTACAATTACATTTATATGAATTAAAATATAATTTTTTTATAATTTTAATTACTTTTTTTTATCTTTTTATAATTTCATATTATTTTTCAGATCAATTAATATATTTATTAGTAAATAATTTACTTAATAAAAATATGTTAAAATATTTTATCTTTACAAATATTACTGAAATTTTTATTACTAATATTTTTATAGCAATTGTTATATCAACTTTTATAATTATTCAGTTAAGTATTTTATTAATTTGGTTTTTTTTATCAAAAGGTTTATATAAATTTGAAAATTTTATTTTTATAAAATTTTATATTATATTTATAATTTTTAATTTTTTTATAATAAATTTAATTTTTACAAATATTATTCCACATATTTGGAATTTTTTATTAAATTTAAATTTTTCAAATTTATATATTTTAACTATTTATTTTGAACCAAAAATTAATAATTATTTTAATTTTATTTTTTCATCATTTATTTATATATTTATAATATTTATTTATTTTTTTTTTTTTTTTTTATTAATATTTAATAATATTTTTCAAATTAAAATAATTATTAATTTAAGAAAATTTTTTTATTTAAAAATAATGTTATTAAGTGCTTTAATTACACCACCAGATGTATTAAATTTTTTATTAATTTATTTTATATTTATTTTTATTTTTGAAATATTTATTTATATATTAATATATTTAAAAAAATATAGTTTAAATTAAACTATTTTATTTATAAATTTTAATTTATTTTTATTTAAATTAATTTTTTCATTTAAATTAATTTTTGTTTCTTTAAAAATTTTAAAATTTAATTGATAATTTTTTAAATACTTAATAGATGTTATTTTTAAAGAAGATCCATTTGTTAAAATAATTTTATTTTTATAGGTAAAAAATTTTTTATTTTTATTCATATATTTATTATAATTTTTGGCTAGATAACATAATGGTAATGTAAAGGACTGCAAATCCTTTAATGACGGTTCGAATCCGTCTCTAGCTTTAAAAGGATAGAGTGGGATTCGAACCCACGGTATTTTTACATACTTCAGTTTTCAAGACTGACACCTTAAACCACTCGATCACCTATCCATTTAATAATTAACGTCTTTTTTGTTTTTTTAATCTACAACCGTTAAATGGTTTTTTTGTTTTATCTAAAAGATATTTTACTTTAAATTTTTTTTGTTTTAAATTTTTTAAAACATTATATCTACCTAAACCTGTACCATGTAAATAAACTTTTAATTTTTTTATTTTTTTTAATTGAAGATATTTATTAATTTTATAAACAATTAATTGAACATTATATGGAGTATTTTTTTTAAATCTTGTTTTTTTTAATGATTTTGTAGACCATTGTTTTAATAGATTACCCGTATTATTAGTTAAACTAATAATAGTATTTTTTAAACTTGCAGTGATATGTAAATTAGTTAAAATTAAAGGATTTTTTTGTTTTAAATTTTTTCTTATCTTATATTTATTTTTAAAATTATATTTAAATTTATTTTTATTCATAGAATAATAATTTTATTTTTTCTTATTTTTTTTTAGTATCTTAAAAGGACGTTTATTACGTGAAATACGTTTTTGAATAAAAATTTTTTTTAATTTTTTAGACGTTTTAGCATTTGTATGTGTACGTTGTCCTCTAACTGGTAATCCTTGACTTTGTCTAATTCCACGATTACTTTTAATTTCCACTAATTCATTTAATCTTTCAGTTTTCGATTTTTTTAAAAGTTGTTCAATTTTTAAATTTTTATTAATATAATTTATAAGTCGGTTTACGTGGTTGTTTTTAAGTTTATTAAGGGTGATTTGAGGATTAATTCCTATATTTTTACAAATTTTCTTAGATTGAAATTCATTAATACCATATAAAATGGTTAATGAATATAAAATACTTTTTGAATCTGAAATTGTTTTATTAAAAATATATAACATAATAGATTTTATCTATATACCATATAAAATGATAGAAAAAAAAATAAATCCCATAACACCCTCACAACGTCAAACATTTTTATTAAAAAAAAATAATTTAACTAAAATTTTTAAAATTAAATCTTTAACAAAAGGCTTTCAACGTGCTAATGGTAAAAATAATCAAGGTAAAATAACTGTAAGACATCGCGGTGGTGGACATAAACGTTTATATAGAATAATTAATTTTAATAGATCTAAAGATATTGAAGGTTATGTTATTAAAATTTTATATGATCCTAATCGTTCTGCAAATATTGCTTATATAAAAAATGATTCTCAATCTTATTTAATTTTAGCACCTGAAGGTTTAAAAATTAATCAATATATAAAAAGTTCATCTAATGCTGAATTAAAAGTAGGTAATGCTTTACCTTTACAAAATATTCCAATTGGTAGTTTAATTCATAATATTAGTTTATATCCTAAATCAAGAGGAAAATTAATAAGAAGTGCTGGTACTTCTGCACAATTAATTCAAAAAATTAATAATAAATATGCCAGAATTCGTTTAAATTCAGGTGAATTAAAATTAATATTATTAACTTGTTATGCTACATTAGGTATAGTATCTAATATTAATCATAAAAAAATTAAATTAGGGAAAGCTGGACGTTCACGTTGGTTAAATAAACGACCTTCAGTACGTGGAGTAGCTAAAAATCCAGTTGATCATCCACATGGTGGTGGTGAAGGTAAAACAAGTGGTGGAAGACCTTCAGTAACACCTCAAGGTAAAATAACTAAAGGAAAACCTACACGTAAAAAAAATAAAAAAAAATTAATTATTCAATAAATTATGTCTAGAAGTAAATATAAAGGTCCTTTTTTTAAAGTTAATTTATTAAAAAAAAAAAAATGGATGAAAATAACTAATAAAAATTTAATAATATTACCCGAATATAGTAATCATTCTGTAAGTGTTTATAATGGTAAAATTTTTATTAATTTAGAAATAAATGATAAAATGATTGGCTTTAAATTTGGTGAATTTATTAATACACGAAAAAAACATATATATAAAAAAAAAAAATAAATTATGGGTCAGAAGATAATACCAATTAGTTTAAGATTAAATAAAAAAAAAAATTGGAATTCAAAATGGATTGTTAATAATAATAAATATTCGGATTTATTACATTTTGATTTAGAAATTAAAAAATATTTTGAAAATATTTTTAATTATAAAAATCTTAAATTAATTAATATAAATGTAGTAAAAACATCAAATAATATTAATGTATATGTTTATATACAAAAAAATGCAAAAAAATATTATAAATTATCTTATAATAAAATTATTAAGCATTTAAATTTATATTATCCAAATAATAATATTAAATTATTTATTAAAAATGTTCAATTTTTTGAATTTATTAAATTACGAAAAAATTTAAAAAAAATTTTTGATAAAATAAAAAAAAATAATAGAATTAATAAAAATGTTAAAAAAATGATTTATAATTTTAGTTATGCTTTTTATACTAAAAATATTAATATTATAACATTTTATATTAAACAAACATTAGAAAGAAAAAAAACACATAAAAAATTTATAAATAATATTGATAATATGCTTCAAGAATTTTTTAAAATGTTTTCTAATTTTGTTGGATATCGTTTACAATTTAAAGGTCGTTTAAATAAATCAAAACGTAAAAAAAAAATGGTTTTTCAAAAAGGAAAAATACCATTAAATACTTTAGAATATGATATTAAATATCATTTTAATGAATTTAAAACACCATCAGGTATTTGTAGTATTAAATTATGGATTTTTTTTAAACCTTTAAAAATAACATTAAATTCTAAATTTAAAAAAAAAAATCAAATTAATTAAAAATATTAAAAAATTTAAATTATGTTATTTCCAAAAAAAACTAAATATAAAAAACAATTTAAAGGTAAACTTGTAGGAAAAACAACAAAAGGTAATAATATTATTTATGGTAAATATGCAATTAAAGTTCTAGAAGAAACTCGTTTAACTTCAAGACAAATAGAAGCAACTCGTCGAATAATTATTAGAAAAATGAAAAGATTAGGCTTTTTATGGATTAGAGTTTTTCCTGATATACCTGTAACTGCTAAACCTACAGAAAATCGTATGGGTAAGGGTAAAGGAGCTGTTTCATTTTGGGTAGCAAAAGTTAAAAAAGGTCAAATTTTATATGAAATTAGTGGTATATCGTTAGAAAATGCAAAAAAAGTTCTAAAAGCAGGTTCAAATAAATTACCTGTAAAAACAAAATTTATTTATAAATAATAAGGCTTATAGTTTAATTGGTTAGAGCATACCGCTCATAACGGTGTAGTTGTAGGTTCAAGTCCTACTAGGCCTAATTAAAAAATTTTATTTTAAATGAAAAAATTAAAAAAACAAAAAATTAATAATTTACTAAATTATCAACAATTTTTAAAAAATAATTATTTAAAAAAAAATAAATTTAAATTAAAAAATATTTTATTTAAAAATCAAATTTTATATAATAATTTAAATTTAGAATCATATGTAATTGAATTTAATAATTATGAAAATATTTATTTACCTTTTACTTTAATAAAAATAGATGAAATATCAACAATTTCTATGAAATATGAAAATGTTATATTATTTAATTATGATTTAACTTATAATATTTTATATCAATTTAATAAAATAATGTTTCAACATATTTTAAAAAAAAATAATAATGCAATTAAAGGACGTTTATTAGGTGGAAATTGGAATAATAAAAAAATTTTTATTTCTATTTTAGGTTTTATTTTTTCTATGAAATCTATTAATTTAAATAATGCTTTAAATTATAAAAAAAAATTTTATTTTAATAAATATAATAAAAAAGGATTTTATAAAAAAAAAATTAATACTACTCGATTAATTAATTGTTATAAATTAAAATATCTAAATTTTAAAATTAATAATATTAATAATTTAAATTTATTTCGAAAATCAAAAAAAGAATTTTCAAGACTTTTATATATTCAAACTATTATTCAAAATCAAAAAATACAAAATAATAGTTTAAAAATAAAATAAAAAAAAAGTATTCTTTCAAGAAAAATATATGTTGAAGAAATAAAATTTTTAAATAAAATTATGCCACAATTCGATCAATTTTCATTTTTTAATCAAGTTTCATGGTTTTTATTCTTTTTTTTTAATTTTTATTTTTTTGTTACTTATTTTTTTTTACCTAAAATTTGTTATAATTTAAAATTTAGAAAAAAAAAAATAATTTTTGATAATAAAAAAAAAAATCAAATTAATTTTGAAAAAAATAATATTATTTTTTTTTTTAATAATTCTTATAAAACATTTTGTTCTAATTTTGAATTATTTATTACCAAAAAATTATCAATTTATAAAAAAAATCAAGAAATTAAAATACAGGAAACTCCAATTTTTAATACTTTATTAAAACAAAAAATTAATATTTTTTTAAATCAAAAATTTTTATTATTTAAGAAAATTTTTATAACAATTAATTAAATTAATTATTATATAATTTTAATAAGTGTATAGCTCAGTTGGTAGAGCACCGGACTTTTAATCCGATGGTCTTGGGTTCAAGTCCCAATACACTTATTATTATTGGGGATATATTTCAACTGGTAGAAAGTATGTTTTGCAAATATAAGGTTATCGGTTCGAATCCGATTATCTCCACATTTATTTTTAGTATATATATTTTATGCAAAAAAAAATTAAAAAAAATATTAAACAACGTTATTTATTTAAAAATTTTGAAAAAAATAGATTAACTTTAAAAATTCTTTCAAAAAATTTAAATATTGAAAAAAATTTAAGATGGAAATTACAACAAAAATGGTTTTTTTTTCATCAAAATTCATCAATTACTAGAATTAAAAATTTATGTGTTTTAACTGGACGTTCTAAAAGTATTTATCGTTTATTTAAAATTTCTAGAATTCAATTACGTAAATTAGCATCAAAAGGATTTTTACCTGGTGTTTCAAAATATAGTTGGTAAATTTTATTATGATTATAACAGATACTCTTTCAAATTTATTTTCAAAAATAAAAAACGGATACTTAGCAAAAAAATCAAAAATAGTACAGCAAAAATCAAAACAAAGTATAAATATTTTAAATATTTTAGTTAAAGAAGGTTTTATAAAAAGTTATAAAATAAATTCAAAAAATCAATTAGATATTTATTTAAAATATAAAAAAAATAAAGCAGTTATTATGGAAATAAAACGTTTATCAAAACCAGGAAAACGTTTATATATAACTAATAAAGATTTATATAAAAAAAAAAAAGGATTTTATATTATTTCAACATCTATTGGTATTTTAACTGATTTACAAGCTAAAAAATTAAATGTTGGTGGTGAATTAATTTGTAAAATTTTTTAACATTAAAAATTATGATTAAAATATTAAAAAAAAATATTAAATTAAAAAATAAAAATTTTTTTAAAAGTTCTTTAGGAAATATTCAACTTTTTTTTATTGATAAAACTTTTATTATACCAACAAATATAAAAATTTCTAATAAAGATAAAACAATTTTTTTTGAAACATCTTTAGGTGTATTATCTTTAGATTTTATTAATAATATTAATTTTTTCATTAAAAAAAATAAATTATTATTAAATATTAATATAAATAAAAATAAAAAAAGTATTTTAAATTTATATAATAAATTAATTAAAATAAAAATTAAAGGTGTTTTACAAGGTTTTAAAATTAGTTTACTTTTAAAAGGTATTGGTTTTAAAGCTTTTATTGAAAATAATAATTTAATTTTAAAATTAGGATTTAGTCATAATATTATAATACCAATTCCTTCAAATATTGAAATTATTAATCAAACAAATATTTTAATTTTTAGTAGTATAGATTATATTTTTTTAAATCAATTTGTATATTATATTAAAAATCATAAAAAACCTGAACCTTATAAAGGAAAAGGTTTATTATTAAAAAATGAAAAAATTTTACAAAAAGAAGGAAAAAAAAGTAAAAAATAATTAAATATGATACAAAAAAAAAAAAATAATAATAATAATATTTTATTAAATTTATTATTTAAATCTAAAAATATGTATGGAGAATCTTTAACTTATACAAATAAAGAATTATTACCTTTTATATATGGTAGTAGACATGATTATACTATAATTAATTTAAAAGATGTTTCATTTTTTTTAAAACGTATTTTTAAATTAATTAAAAATATGATACAAAAAAATGAAAAAATCTTAATAATAGGTAATGCCGATGAAATTCGATTTTTATTAACTACTTCTTTTGTAAAAAAAAATTCAAATATTATTTTCTTTAATAAGGAATGGATTAATGGATTAATTACCAATAAAATTATGGATACACCTTTTAATAAAGTAATTAATTATTTATTTAAAGAAAATGAAATAAAATTAATTTTAATAATTCAAAGTTCAATAAAAGATACTTTTTTAAATCAAGAACTTTCTATTTTAAAAGTTCCAACTATTTCATTAATAAATACAAGTCAAACAATAAAAAATATAGATTATCCAATAGTAACAAATTCTAGAAATATTCAATCAATATATACTTTAATGTATTTATTACGTAAAATATTTTAATAAATAATATGAATAAATTAAAACCAAGAAATAAAATATGTTTTCAAAATAATAGAAACATTCATAAAAATTTAAACTTATTAAAATTAAAATCAAAAAAATGGAATTTATTTAAAAAAAAATTAAGATATCGAAAAGAAATAAAACCTGAAAAACGGAAAAAATTCTTTCAAAAAAGATTATTTGAAAAACAACAATTTCGAAATTTTTATGGATGTATACATGAATATCAATTAAAAAATTTGTTTCAAAAATTATCAAAAAAAAGAAATAAAATAAATATATTTAAAAAATTTGTTATTTTATTAGAAAGTCGTTTGGATATTAATCTTGTAAGATTAAAACTAGTAAAAACAATTTTTAAAGCAAAACAATTAATTAATCATAAAAAAATTAAAGTTAATAATAAAATTATAAATAAACCTAATTTTTTATTACAAAAAGGTGATATTATTCATATTATTAAATAGTTATAAATATGCAAAAGAATAAAAAAAATTATCAAAAAAATAAAAAATTTAATAAACAATATTTTAATCGAAAAAATAATAAATATCCATATTTTAATAAAAAAAATAAAAATAATATTTATTATCTTTTAGGTGAAAAAAAACCATCAAAACCATTAACAACTGCATATTTACATAGAAATAAAAAAATCAAAACAGGTATTTTTTTTAAAAAACCTACATTTAAAACTATTTTATATCCTTTCTATTTAAATTTAAAATTAGTTAATGAATATTTAAAAAAAAAATAAAAATTTAAACTATTTAAATGGTTTA